TGACTTTAGAACATATATTAACTCACATTTGTTTTTCGATCGTTTCGATGGTAATTACGATTTATTTGATGACTTTATTAGTCCACGAAATCGTGGGACTATATCATTCGTCAGAAAAAGGCATGATAGCCACTTTTCTCTGTATAACAGGCTTATTAGTTACTCGTTGGATTTATTCGAGGCATTTACCCTTAAGTGATTTATATGAATCATTAATGCTCCTTTCATGGAGTTTCTCCATTATTCATATGGTTCCCTATTTTAGAAACCAGAAAAATTATTTAAGCGCAATAACCGCACCAAGTGCTATTTTTACACAAGGCTTTGCTACTTCGGGTCTTTTAACTGAACTACATCAATCCACAATATTAGTCCCTGCTCTCCAATCCCAATGGTTAATGATGCACGTAAGTATGATGATATTGAGCTATGCAGCTCTTCTATGTGGATCATTATTATCAGTAGCTCTTCTAGTCATTACATTTCGCAAAAGCATAGAGAGTTTTGGTAAAATCAATCATTTATTGATCAGCAGTGCTCCATTTTCCTTTGGTAGGATTCAAGACGTGAATGAAAGAAGCAATATTTTACGAAGAACTTCTTTTCTTTCGTTTAGAAATTATCACAGGCATCAATTGATTCAGCAATTGGATCGTTGGAGTTATCGTATCATTAGTCTAGGATTTATATTTTTAACCATAGGTATTCTTTCGGGAGCAGTATGGGCTAATGAGGCATGGGGATCATATTGGAATTGGGACCCCAAGGAAACGTGGGCATTTATTACTTGGACCATATTCGCCATTTATTTACATACTAGAACAAATAAAAATTTGCAAGGCGCTAATTCTGCAATTGTGGCTTCTATCGGATTTCTTATAATTTGGATATGCTATTTTGGGGTAAATTTATTAGGAATAGGTCTACATAGTTATGGTTCATTCACATTAATATCGAATTGAGGAAAGGACCTGACAAATACAATACATAGGAATAGCCTAGATAATGAAAGCGTGTGTGAGTTTTTGAGAACCATTTGAATCAAGTAATGATTCAAATGGTTCTCAAAAACTCCAAACGTATCTGATTACAATTGACTTCAAATACTTATTTTTTTATTGTACAATGAACAATTTTTTAAATCACAGGATGCTTTTTTTTATGTCTTGTTGATGAAAACTACCTATAAAAGTAATTAGATAGAATAGCCTCCACCTTGTCAACTGATAATGAGAGAACGAAATCCGGATAAATACCAATACTTAGTACAGGTAGAAAGATACAGATCGAAACAAATAGTTCTCGTGGTCCAGAATCCAAAAAAGAAAAGTTTGGAGCATTAAATTGCTTGTGTCCATAGAACATCTGACGTGACATAGATAATGAATAAATAGGAGTTAATATCATTCCAATTGCCATTACAAAAGTAATTAGTATTTTTGTAATTAAAAAATATTTGGGGCTGGTAATAATTCCAAAAAATACTACCAATTCTGCAACAAAACCACTCATTCCGGGCAATGCAAGAGAAGCCATCGAGAAGCTACTGAACATTGTAAAGATTTTTGGCATTGGCATAGCTATTCCTCCCATTTCGTCGAGATAAACAAGACGTATTCTATCATAACTCGTTCCTGCCAAGAAAAAAAGTGCAGCACCAATAAATCCATGAGAGATTATTTGTAAAATGGCTCCATTGAGTCCCGTATCGGTTAGGGAACCAATTCCTAGAATTATAAAACCCATATGAGATACGGAGGAATAGGCGATTCTCTTTTTTAAATTGCGTTGACCGGGAGATGTTGAAGCTGCATAGATTATTTGCATTGTGCCTACGATCATCAACCAGGGAGAAACTATAGAATGAGCATGGGGTAATAATTCCATATTGATCCGAACCAATCCATACGCTCCCATTTTTAATAAGATTCCGGCTAGAAGCATACATGTACTGTAATGTGCTTCTCCATGGGTATCTGGTAACCATGTATGCAGGGGTATAATCGGTGATTTGACAGCATAAGCAATAAGAAATCCAAAATAGAATATTATTTCCAATGCCATAGGATACGATTGATTGGCTGATGTTTCAAAATTTAATGTTGGTTCATTGGAACCATATAAACCCATACCCGGAACTCCCAGTAAGAGAAAGATAGAACCCCCGGCAGTATACAAAATGAACTTTGTAGCTGAGTACAAACGTTTCTTCCCTCCCCACATGGATAGAAGTAGGTAAACGGGAATTAATTCTAACTCCCACATAATGAAAAAAAGTAAAAGATCTCGAGAAGAAAATGATCCTATTTGACCGCTGTACATTGCTAACATCAGGAAATGGAACAATCGCGAATCTCGAGTAACTGGCCAAGCCGCCAAAGTAGCTAAAGTAGTGATGAATCCTGTTAGTAAAACGGGTCCTATGGAAAGTCCATCGATTCCTAGTCTCCAGTGAAAATCAAAAATATTTATCCATTTATAATCCTGTTCTAATTGGATTAATGGATCGTCCAATTGGAAATGATAACAGAACGCATAGGTCGTTAGAAGTAAGTCTAATAAAATTATACATATAGTATACCAGCGAATCACCTTATTTCCCCTATGAGGGAGAAAGAAAATTGAAGAACCCGCAAATATCGGCAAAACAACAATTAGTGTTAACCAAGGACCATAATTCGTGGTAAAGACAAGATACACTTTGACCATAAAAAACCGCGCTCGAAATCAAATAATATATATCGAGTACGGTTTTTTTTGTCGGTAAAGAGAAATCAAATGGATTCAAGTGGAGTTTTCCGGAACGTATCAATAAGCTAGACCCATGCTGCGAGTTGTCTCATGCCATAAATAAACCCGAACACTCAAGAAATCCGTTGGGCAAGCAGATTCACACCTCTTACAACCTACACAGTCTTCTGTTCTTGGAGCAGAAGCAATTTGCTTAGCTTTACATCCGTCCCAAGGTATCATTTCTAATACATCTGTGGGACAGGCTCGTACACATTGAGTACACCCTATACATGTATCATAAATCTTTACTGAATGTGACATTGGATCTATAAATTTTTGGAACGTGATAAATTTTCGATCTAGTAAAAATAAATCATATATTGTAGATACCAGACGAATCAATGATTTCCCAGAATTGTTTTCTAATCAATCTACTTCTGGATCTGCTCAGGAGAAAGCGCCAAGATACTTTGATTTCGTATGTTTTAGCAAACATGGCCATACGCTTATGTGGTACATACCGATTTGAATTGGTGAATATTCTATTCTTTAATTTATATGATTATCACATTTATATGATTACCACTATTTATTCAAAAAATTCGATTGATTGATACGAGTTGATTTTCTGTTACGATGAATTGATGAAACAATAGCTGGTCCAATAGCTGCTTCAGCGGCTGCAATAGCTATAACAAAAATGGAGAAAACGTCTCCTTTTAATTGGCGACTATCAAATAAATCAGAAAATGTTACGAAATTTATATTAACCGCATTCAGTATAAGCTCAAGACACATAAGTGCTCTAACCATATTGCGGCTTGTGATCAATCCATAGATACCGATAGAAAATAAATAGGCACTCAAAACAAGTACATGTTCGAGCATCATTGACCAACTCCTTATGAATCTCGATTCATTTCAATATAAACAAAACAACAATTTAACCAATTCAATTGACTAGACTATAATTAAGTACGGAATAAAGGAAGGTAGGTATTAGTAATAGATTTCACTAAAAACATTTCCATTTTTTTATACATATACATGAACAATTTTAAAATGGAATTGAAGGAAAATGGATGAGATAAGGCAAAACAAACGAAGTACTCATTTTTTATCTTTCTAAATCTTTATTACTGACGAGCCATAGCAATTGCACCTATCAAGGCAACTAAAAGAATTATAGAAATGAGTTCAAATGGAAGAAAAAAATCTGTTGATAAATGAATCCCAATTTGTTGACCATTATTTATCAAGTCCTGCTCTATAATCTGGTTTGATCTTGTAGTCCAACTAATCCCGTACCATGACGTATCTGAGATAGTAGTAATTAGTGAAACAAAAATACTTGTACAAACTAGTGAAGTGACTCCATCGCCAACGGTCCAAAGATGGAAATCATTGTAATATTCTGAACCATTCATGAACATCACAGCAAATACGATTAAGACATTTATGGCGCCCACATAAATAAGGAGCTGTGCAGCAGCTACAAAATGCGAGTTGGATGGAATATGGAATAAGGATATACAAACAAGAACCAATCCCAACGAAAAGGCAGAATAAATTGGATTGGTAAGTAATACCACTCCTAGACCTCCTAATATAAGACCCGATCCCAAAAATACTAAAAGAAAATCATGTATTGGTCCAGGTAAATCCATTATATGTAAAATAAATGAGAGTCGAAATGTTTCATGACCTTATTCACCAGACAGGAAAAACGAAGTTACCTTTTTTTTTTTATTTTGATACGTTCCTAATTGAATTCAATCCTCATGAGGTGTGGGTTGATGTAGATACACTTAATTAATTCAATTTATATTAATTGAATTTCTAATTGAATCCCATTTCATTTCTCTATCCAAAAGAGTTGTTTGAATTCTATTTATAGATTATTCTCTTTCTCTATGTTATATATTATATATTTATATTGAATTGATTGTTTTGTTAGATTTCGAAATCATCATGGATATATGAATAGAGTTTCTATTCAAAGAAAGACGTGATTCTCACCAACCCATAGTTAGGATTTTTAGTTATTGACCAAACAAAATGAAAGAAGCTTCGCTCCTTTAAATCAAAACTGAATTTTAGTAATTGGTAATCGTTCTTGACTCAAGGGGTTTATCCGTGGATTTTTTTATTTGAGTTGAATTCATAATTGTTTGAATTGTGTAATCTCCAATTACTGACATTGGTAACCGACCCAAAGCAATTTGATTATAATTCAATTCATGACGATTATAAGTAGAAAGTTCATA